CTTTAGCAGGTCTATTAATAGAAATAAATCGTTTATTCCCAGATGCTTTGTCATTCCCCTTTTTTTGATTTGAGTTATTAATATGTAAAGAAATGAAAGAATAGAATTCCATGTAACGATCTTTTTTTTCAAATCTTTAGGATAGATAGGAGGAATATAAATAAAAAGTTTACTGAAGCTCATCAAAAATTCAATGAATAAAAATCCAGTAAATTCGTCCAAAATGTAAAAAAAAATAGGATTCATTAGTCTAGCTTAAGCTCCACGAAATCATAGCATAGCATAAAAAGAAGAGACTGAAATGAGTTAATAGAACTAGATAGTTAGAAAGAAATTGTATTACTTAATTTTTATTCTATTTTGTATTACTTAATTGAAGTAATACATTACTTCAGTAGCCCTATACTAAAATAATACATATTTCATTAATTAGATAATTACAAAACAAAAAAATCTTTCGAGATGTAATAACTAGTTAATTAAGAATTTTTATTGATTTTTTTCTTCTTCTTTGATTCAAAAATCGAAAAGAAAATAGGAAACTTAAGTTAAGTAAGTCGATCAAAAGATATAAAGGAGGTTCATGGCTAAAGGAAAAAATGTCAGAGTCAGAATTATTTTGGAATGTACTAGTTGTGTTCGAAAAAGTGTTAATAAAAAATCGATAGGGATTTCTAGATATATTACTCAAAAGAATCATTACAATACATCCAGTTTATTAGAATTAAGAAAATTTTGTCGCTATTGTAACAAGCATACAACTCATAGGGAAATAAAGAAATAGATCAAAGAAAACAAACATAATGTCTTCTATCTTTGCAAGCAATACAAAAAGTGAAAACTTAACATATTTCAATATGAAATAAGAAAATGATATATCTATGAATCAAGACCTATTTTGGTTGGATCTGAAATGAATCAAGAAATCAAATTTTAGAGATAAGGAATAAACCATGGATAAACCCGAGCAATCTCGTAAACTCAAGCAACCTCTTGGTAAATTCAATAACCCTTTTCGTAAATCCAAGCAACCCTTTCCTAAATCCAAACAACCTTTTCCTAAATCCAAACAACCTTTTCGTAAATCTAAGCAACCTTTTCCTAAATCCAAACAGCCTCTTCGTAAATCTCGTTTACGAAAAATGTGTAAATATCTTCCTCTTCGTGAATACCTTTTTCTTCGTCGTGGTGAATTTATTCCTAAATATTCTAGGTATTCTAAATACCTTATTCGTATTCGTAAACGAATTTTTCGTAGTAAACGTTTTTTAATTAGATCGATGGATGAAATCCATTATAAAAACATTAGTGTAATTGGTCGATTTATTGGTTTCCAAGGAAAAATAATACCTAGACGAGTTACTAAATTAACCTTGAGACAACAACGATTAATGACTACTGCTATAAAAAAAGCTCGTATTTTATGTTTCTTACCTTTTCTTGATAATGAGCTATATTTTAAGAACGTTCGATGGCCTCAGATCTTAAAACGTCGTCGTAAAAATAAAAATAAAAGAAGATCAAGAAAAACTCATTTTAAAACCCAACCAAGAACTGTTCATCCTAAAGCGGGACCAGAGAAAACTCGTCCTAAAAATGAGCCGGAGAAAACTCGTCCTAAAATCGAACCAAGAACTGTTCATCCTAAAACGAGAAATCCATAAGCGTATTTCTTAATTTAAGAAAACTCTGAATTGGAACTCAAGCTAAAGTGGATATTTTGTTTGAAAAAGTTTAGAAATCAGATTGGATTTTTGTGTTATATATATAAAAAAAAAGAAAAAACAATCTTTTTTATTAATTAAAAGATGTTCTTAATTGTTACTATTAATCTTTAAGTGAACTTCTTTTTCTTCTATATCTTCCCGGAGTTCATTCTCCGGGGAATCTTGTTTTAACCATTACTCATAGATTATTTTAGTATCTCCTCGTTTACCTTATTAGGTTTAATGATTTTATCAGAAATCTTGTAAAGACCAATGTTATTTGATATAGCCATTTGTGAAAGTATTTTACGATTAAAAAGATATTTTTTCTTGTACAGATTATGGATAAAGTTACTATAACTATCAAATAACTGATTTTCACGAGTTACTGCATTTATTCTAGTAATCCATAAACGACGAAAATATCTCTTTTTCCTACCTCTATCTCGATGAGAGTAAAACAAAGCTCTCATTTTCTGTTGATTAATCATTCGAGTACGTCTTGAATGAGCTCCTATAAAACCTGATGCAAAGGAACGATTTTTTGTTCGACGTCTCCGAGCTATATATCCTCGCTTCACCCTGGTCATTGAATCAAATTCAATATTAATGAATAACTAATAGATTAGATTTCTCTTCTTTCAGTCATTCCTTTCCCCACCTACGGTCAATAAATAACAAAACGGATTACTCCAATATATCAAATATCAATTCCAATGGCTTTTGCTACTATAACCTTCCCAACCACGATTCTTGCTTTTCTTACGGTTTGTAAATAAAGAAAGATTTGATTTTTATTTTTATATTCAATAAAAAAAATAGTGGGTTCCATCGTTTCTATGGTTACCTCTCAAACGGTGAGGTCCTTTCTATACACCGGAGCTTCTTTTTTTTTTTATTGAATCAAAATCAAAAGATATTGTGAACTTGTATAATTCATATTCTTTGGCTCTACCTATTTTTAATTATATAGTACTAGCCCTTTTCACACTAAGAGTTATCCATACAGTGACGGTATTTAATTCTGAAAGTTGGCTAGGTAGCTGACCTTATGAGTCCGTTCTTAAAAAAAAAGGAACATAATCTTTTTGCCTCTTATAATGCTATTTCCTCCGCTTAATGGATAACCTTTTGCTACCAATGGAGAATTGCTTCTTATTTCAAATCGAAAATGGTTGGATTTGTACCAATAGAAACCATAAATTTCATAGAATCAATAAATATTTAACATAGTTTTATGTTACTATATTATTCATTGCTACTGGTCGTTGATACTGGAAAAATTCTCTTATCTGTTCGAACTCTTGATCTGAACGAGTCGCACATACACCCTAGTACATATTCCTCGACGCTGAGGACATCCTTTAAGAGCGGGAGATTTCTTAACATTTTTTTTTGGCTGTCTTATATTTCTAATAAGTTGTTTAATAGTTGGCATAGTATATATCTATATAGAATAAAATTGTTTGGTTTAGATCGATCTTAACCAGATGATATTTATTAATATCAAATATTTCAATTGAATATTCAAAAAAGAGAATTCTAGTTTGAAATAGATTTACACAAAATAACGAAGATCAATTTTTATTTAATTTTGTTCTTTTAACTTTGCTATACGATCGACAATTCCATAAGCTTGAGCTTCTGTTGCGGACATATAAGTATCTCTTTCCAAGTCCTTCTGTATAACACTTATAGGTTTGCCTGTATTTTGCGCATAAATTTCCGCAATTTCGTTGCGAATTTGAAACATTTCTTCTCCTTCCAATACTAGTCTCTTTGTAGTTCCCTGAAAAAAGGCAGTAGAAGGTTGGTGAATCATAACCCTAGCGTGAGGGAATGCTACCCGTTTGGTAATTGTTCCTCCAACCAGAATTAAAGATGCCGCTGATGCAGCTAATCCCATAGCTAATGTACACACATCAGGTAATACACTTTTCATAGTATCATAAATACCCATTGCTGATAGTACCCATCCACCAGGAGAGTTTATATACAAAAAAATATTAGTATCATTTTCTGAACTGAGATATAACAAGAGAGCAATAATTTGACCCACGATAGTGCCTTTAATCTCTTTACATAAAAAAAGAGTTCTTTCTCTATAAAGTCGTTCGATTAGGATAAAATTATATCCCTTAGGAACCGTACGTGCACCTTTGGATGCATACGGCTCAAAAAAAAAAAAAAGAATCAATGTGTCGATTCTAGTTTCATTTCTTTTTTTTTTTTAACAGGTTGTTTTTACTGAGGGTTCTTTTATTCTAAATATATTTTATTCTAAATATAAAAGTAAAAGAGAATATAAGTTTTGACTCTCTTTCCTCTAAAAAAAAAGAATCTACTGAACTTATTAAACTAATCTCTCATTGATATATTGTTTCATCGAGATTCAAATCACGATGTCATTTTCTTGTTCTTTAATGGGTCCTTTTAATTGTTTTAGGTTTAGTTTCTACTCCGGGAAAGACATCTGTCCGAATTGAATTTGCACATATAGAGCAAATGCTCTTAGTACCACTTTTCTAGTTCGGCTTTCCTTTTTTTATTTCTTTTTTATTTTAGTTATTTCGTGCCTTTCTTTTCCAAAATTATTTGATGCATTCATTATACGATTCTATTGGTGGACATCTTTGTCCATTCTTAATAGTCAATATAAGAATCGTTTATGATAAAAGAAAAGTGGTAATCATACATAATATTATATTGCTTACCCTTTTGTTTTGTTACCAATTTGGTATTTTATGAACGAAGCCTGGATACTTTACTTTATAAGTCCAAGTAAACCATAAAATTTTCGAAATTACTAATATCCCCAATAAATGAAAATTGATCTAATTTCATTTCGCGCTCCGAATGAATGATGGTTTACCCAATACAATATCTCTTCGGCGAAACAGAGGATATCTCCATCGGGGAAGAGAACGGGTAAATCCCATATGACCCAATATGTTTGACAAGTCGCACTATATGTCAAGCCAAGTCGGTTTTTCGGTTCCAGGACGGTGAAAAGGTACTTTTGGAATTCCTATACCCATAAAAAAATTTTAATCAAAAAATGAAAAAACTTCACTTGAATAAGGAAACGTGAAAATCCATGATTTCTTGTCTTCATTCTTTTTTCTTCTATTTGATACACAGATTAGAAGGCTTTTTTGATAGAGTAAGACAGAATGGATTCAAAAAAAAATTGTAACGAAAGGATTGATCATTCGAATTATAAACAAGTATCCATTTATTCCCCAATAATGCAATCTTCCCGTTGCGTATTGATACTTATCGGGTATAGAATAGATCTGCTTCTCTTTGTTCTTACAAACAGAGTTGTTCCCTTATTTTCAATGGAATGAAATAAATATTAAACCTTTCTGATACAGAATCTACTGAAAGAATTGAGGTACACAGTATTTAGGTACACAGTATATAGTCTTCTTAGTTTAATGCGATAAAATAAAGTGATATAGTTTCTATTTCTCTTTGATAAAGGGGTATTTCCATGGGTTTGCCTTGGTATCGTGTTCATACTGTCGTATTGAATGATCCTGGTCGATTGCTTTCTGTTCATATAATGCACACAGCTCTAGTTGCTGGTTGGGCCGGTTCGATGGCTTTATACGAATTAGCGGTTTTTGATCCCTCTGACCCTGTTCTTGATCCAATGTGGAGACAAGGTATGTTCGTTATACCTTTCATGACTCGTTTAGGAATAACCAATTCGTGGGGCGGTTGGAATATCTCGGGAGGGACTGTAACGAATCCAGGTATTTGGAGTTATGAAGGTGTTGCAGCAGCACATATAGTGTTTTCTGGTTTGTGCTTCTTGGCAGCTATCTGGCATTGGGTATATTGGGACTTAGAACTATTCTGTGATGAACGTACAGGAAAACCTTCTTTAGATTTGCCCAAGATCTTTGGGATTCATTTATTTCTCTCAGGTGTAGCTTGCTTTGGCTTTGGCGCATTTCATGTAACAGGTTTGTACGGTCCTGGAATATGGGTATCCGATCCTTATGGACTAACTGGAAAAGTACAAGGTGTAAATCCAGCTTGGGGTGCGGATGGTTTTGATCCTTTTGTTCCAGGAGGAATAGCCTCTCATCATATTGCAGCGGGTACATTAGGCATATTAGCAGGCCTATTCCATCTGAGTGTCCGTCCGCCTCAACGTTTATACAAAGGATTACGTATGGGCAATATTGAAACTGTGCTTTCCAGTAGTATCGCTGCTGTTTTTTTTGCAGCTTTCGTTGTTGCAGGAACTATGTGGTATGGTTCAGCAACTACCCCAATCGAATTATTTGGTCCTACTCGTTATCAATGGGACCAGGGATACTTTCAGCAAGAAATATATCGAAGAGTTAGCGCCGAGCTAGCCGAAAATATAAATTTATCGGAAGCTTGGTCTAAAATTCCTGAGAAATTAGCTTTTTATGATTACATTGGTAATAATCCGGCAAAAGGAGGATTATTTAGAGCAGGTTCAATGGACAACGGAGATGGGATAGCGGTTGGGTGGTTAGGACACCCCGTTTTTAGAGATAAAGAAGGTCGGGAGCTTTTTGTACGTCGTATGCCTACCTTTTTTGAAACATTTCCAGTAGTTTTGGTAGATCAAGACGGGATTGTGAGAGCTGATGTTCCTTTTAGAAGGGCAGAATCAAAATATAGTGTTGAACAAGTAGGTGTAACTGTTGAGTTCTATGGTGGTGAACTTAATGGAGTAAGTTATTCAGATCCTGCTACTGTTAAAAAATATGCTAGACGTGCCCAATTAGGTGAAATTTTTGAATTAGATCGAGCTACTTTGAAATCCGACGGTGTTTTTCGTAGTAGTCCAAGGGGTTGGTTTACTTTTGGACATGCGACATTCGCGTTGCTCTTCTTTTTCGGACACATTTGGCATGGCGCTAGAACCTTGTTCAGAGATGTTTTTGCTGGTATTGACCCAGATTTGGATGCTCAAGTGGAATTTGGAACATTCCAAAAAGTTGGAGATCCAACTACGAAGAGACAAACAATCTGATATAACTGGTATATTTATCTTTTTTTGTTCATGGAATACAAAAAAGGAAATCTTAACTTGAATCACCGTCTTTTCTTTGATTCTTTTTCTTTTCTTTTTATTGTAGATAACTTCAAATGAATAGGTGTGAAAGCTATAATTGTAAACCACGATCGAATCTATGGAAGCATTGGTTTATACATTCCTTTTAGTCTCGACTTTAGGGATAATCTTTTTCGCTATCTTTTTTCGAGAACCACCTAAGGTTCCGACTAAAATAAAAAAATGAGATAATTTTTTCAAAAATTTAATTGAAGTAATGAGTCTACTATATAGTAGACTCATTACTTCAATTACTTCAACTAATCCCCATGTTCTTCGAACGGATCTCTTAGTTGTTGAGAGGGTTGCCCAAAAGCGGTATATAAGGCGTACCCAGTAAAGCTTACAAGTAAACCAGATATAAAGATCGCGACTAGGGTTGCTGTTTCCATTTTTCAATAATTTCAAGATCAGAATGGATCTACTATAAAATCCTTTATTTACAACTACAACAGAATAGTATACAAAGTCAACAGATCTTAACCAATCATTATTGAATAGAATAAAATTTATGGCTACACAAACCGTTGAAGATAGTTCTAGATCTGGACCAAGACGAACTTTTGTAGGGGATTTATTGAAACCTTTGAATTCAGAATATGGTAAAGTAGCTCCGGGCTGGGGTACTACACCACTTATGGGAGTTGCAATGGCTCTATTTGCTGTATTCCTATGTATTCTTTTGGAAATTTATAACTCTTCTGTTTTATTAGATGGAATTCCTAAAAATTAGGTTTTCGAAAACTATGAAGTTCTCGTCTTTTCAATAAATAAAGAAATTAAAAATTACTCCTAATCCTAATATTTTAATTTCTAAAGATTTTGGTAGTTCGACCGTGGAATTTCTTTGTTTCGGTATTTTTGGAAAATGAGTGTGTGACTTGTTATAATTGATCCTATGAATAGTACATAGAATGGGTCTGTTGTCTCTAACAAGATAATTCATTCTACCTCGTCAGACATTTATTCTAGTATCTGGAGCACGAAAGAAATAGAATAGACTAAGAAAAGAAATAATTGAACTATGATTCATACCTATTATTCAATCAGACCTCGTAACCGGACTCAAAAAAATGGAAATATAATAACTAGAATATATATTTCCTAAATCAAACGGATTCTTTCTATATTCTTTCTTCATATTTGTATTTTGACCGAACGAAGGACAGCTCTTTCTATAGATTTTGTTGAGTCAAGTCATTATATCGCAAAAAATGATCAATCAAAGGATTCTTACTCGGAGAACCTTTGAGTTTAGCTTGAGAATAAATCATCGTGGTTCTAGTATGAATCTAAGGTTTTAAGTCATTCATAGGGTCTCAACAAGCTAATTCCTATCAATTAGTCAAAAAAAAGAAGTCTGAATTATGTTATGCACAGAAAACAATTCAAAAATCAAATAAAAATCCAACATAGGAAGGAGAAGATTCAAGAGGCCTGTAACGATCAATATAAAAAAAGATAAATGATAAAAAAAGATAAATGAGCCAACTTGATATTTCTTGGCATTATCATTACAAAGATCAAATTACGGATTTTTCTTACTTCATATCTTCGTTCAAAGTGATTAATGAAGTTTGAACTCTTTTTTTTAACCCTTTTTATTTTTTATTTATTAAATATCCGTATAAGTATTTGTGTGTTTCAGCTTGAGCCGTATGAAATGAAATTCTCATATACGGTTCTCAGAGGGGGGAGCTCATCTACCCAGGTTACCTATCTCAATAAAGTATATGATTGGTTTGAGGAACGTCTCGAGATTCAGGCGATTGCAGATGATATAACTAGTAAATATGTTCCTCCTCATGTCAACATATTTTATTGTTTAGGAGGGATCACACTTACTTGTTTTCTAGTACAAGTAGCTACAGGCTTTGCTATGACTTTTTACTATCGTCCTACTGTTACAGAAGCTTTTTCTTCTGTTCAATATATAATGACTGAGGCCAACTTTGGCTGGTTAATCCGATCGGTTCATCGATGGTCAGCAAGTATGATGGTTCTAATGATGATCCTACACGTATTTCGTGTGTATCTCACTGGTGGATTTAAAAAACCCCGCGAATTAACTTGGGTTACAGGTGTGGTTTTGGGTGTATTAACGGCATCTTTTGGTGTAACGGGTTATTCCTTACCTTGGGACCAAATTGGTTATTGGGCAGTCAAAATCGTAACTGGTGTACCTGAAGCCATTCCTGTAATAGGGTCGCCTTTAGTAGAGTTATTACGTGGAAGTGCTAGTGTAGGCCAATCCACTTTGACTCGTTTTTACAGTTTACATACTTTTGTATTGCCTCTTCTTACGGCTGTATTTATGTTGATGCACTTTCTAATGATACGTAAACAAGGTATTTCCGGTCCTTTATAGAGAAAACATATCATATCTATTTGTAATACATATTTGTAATTGATTACATATCATATCGGGAAGGACAAAAGTATTTCATTGCTATAAATATGGGTTTTTAAAAGAATCAAACATGTTATTTGGATACTTCTCTTCAACTACAAAGAAAGTCCTGTATTCCGTATTTGATACGACTAGTTGAAGTAAATCTTACAAAGAGAGGATGGATTATGGGAGTGTGTGACTTGAACTATTGATTTGGCCATGCGGATACATGATTTTATCCACCACATTTTAATTTACCACCAAATGTGTTTCCGGATCCAACCAAGACCTACGTAAGTCCTTTACCTAGCAGAGGATAGGCCGGTTCGCTTAACGCTTAAAAAGAATATTTTCTATGATCATACCTGAATGATGTCATCCATAAAAAGGCTCTGTAAGATCCGTAGAATAGAATGAAATGATATGGTATGATTCAATTTTCTGTCTATTCCACCAATTTCATCTACTCCACTTAATTATTTTTTTTAGTATAGTATGGAAATGCATTCATTTCTTTTGCATTGATTTCTATTTATGATACTATCGGAGTGAAAGAAGGGATCTAAGGAAGAATATAGGTTAAATTTTATTAGTAACAAGTAAATACTTTGTATGGAAAAAAATCAAAATATTTTATCGATAAACACCAATCAAAAGATATGAGACAATCCAAAAAGCACTTGATCATGATCAATTTTGTAAGCCTACTTGGATAGTGAGCATTTACTTGTAAAAACAGAATTCGTTGTAATCCATTGTTGGAATTGCAATTTTGTAAAATGGAACCGGATAAATTCT